TCAATCGATTCATAACCGTTCGAGCACGACCAGTATATATTCGAACTCCTTTGACTTGCAGGAATACATCTTGGATCTGTCAATTATGTTATGGTCGGAGTCCCACTCATGGTGACCTAGCCGAATTGGGAGAAGCTGTAGGTATTATTGCGGGTCAATCAATTGGGGAACCGGGGACTCAACTAACATTAAGAACCTTTCATACCGGTGGAGTATTCACAGGTGGTACTGCCGAACATGTACGAGCTCCTTCTAATGGAAAAATAAAATTTAATGAGAATTTTGTTCATCTCACACGTACCCGTCATGGGCATCCTGCTTTTTTATGTTCTATAGACTTGTATGTAACTATTGAGAGTCGGGGTATTATACATAATGTGAATATTCCACCAAAAAGTTTGATTTTAGTTCAAAATGATCAATATGTAGAATCAGAACAAGTGATTGCTGAGATTCGTGCCGGAACATCCGCTTTTCATTTTAAAGAGAGGGTCCGAAAACATATTTATTCTGAATCAGAGGGAGAAATGCACTGGAGTACCGATGTCTACCATGCACCCGAATATACATATGGTAATGTTCATCTATTACCAAAAACAAGTCATTTATGGATACTGGCGGGGGGTCCGCGCAGATCCAGTATAGTGTCTTTTTCGATCCACAAGGATCAAGATCAAATGAATGTTCATTCTTTTTCTGTCGAAGACAGGTATATCTCTGACCCAAAAATGACTAATGGTCGAGTAAGACATAAATTGTTGGATACTTCTAGTAAAAAAGATAACGAAATTATTGATTATTCAATATCTGATCGAATCATATCCAATGGTCAGTGTAATTTTATATATCCCTCTATTCCCAAAAAGAATTCTGATTTATTAGCGAAAAGGCGAAGAAATAGATTCATCATCCCTTTACAATATGATGAAGAACAAGAAAAAGAACTAATACCCTCCTTTGGTATTTCGATTGAAATACCCATAAATGGTATTTTACGTAGAAATAGTATTCTTGCTTTTTTTGATGATCCACGATACAGAAGAAGCAGCTCAGGAATTACTAAATATGGGACCGTGGAGGTGGATTCAATCGTAAAAAAAAAGGATTTGATTGAGTATCGAGGAACAAAAGAATTTAGTCTGAAATACCAAATGAAAGTAGACCGGTTTTTTTTCATTCCCGAAGAAGTACATATTTTACCTGGATCCTCGTCCATAAGGGTCCGGAACAATAGTATCATTAGAGTAGATACACGACTTGCTTTAAATAAAAGAAGTCGAGTAGGCGGATTAGTTCGAGTAGAGAGAAAAAAAAAAAGTATTGAACTGAAAATATTTTCTGGAGATATTCATTTTCCTGGAGAAACAGATAAGATATCTAGACACAGCGGCATTTTGATACCACCAGGAAGGGACAAAAAAAAAAATGCTAAGGCATTAAAAAATTTGAAAGATTGGATCTATGTCCAGCGGATCACACCTACCAAGAAAAAGTATTTTGTTTCGGTTCGGCCCGTCGTTCCATATGAAATAGCCGATGGAATAAATTTAGCAACACTTTTCCCTCAGGATCTCTTGCAGGAAAAGGACGATGTCCAACTTAGAGTGGTCAATTATATCCTTTATGGATATGGCAAGTCAATTCGAGGAATTTATCACACAAGTATTCAATTAGTTCGGACTTGCTTAGTATTGAATTGGGACAAAAAAAAAAAGGGTTCTATGGACGAGGTCTATGCCTCCTTTGTTGAGGTAAGGGCAAATGATCTAATTCGCGATTTCATAAGAATTGAGTTAGTTAAGTCCACTATTTCTTATAGCGGAAAAAGAGATAATATGACAGATTCGGGATTGATTCCCAATAAGGGATTAGATCTCCCTAATATCAATCCCTTTCGTTCCAAGGTGAAGGTTCAATCACTTACCCAAGATCAAGGAACTGTTGGGATTGGTACGTTGTTGAATCGAAATAAGGAATGCCAATCTGTGATAATTTTGTCATCATCCAGTTGTTTTCGAATTAGTCGATTCAATGGTTCGAAATATAACAATACGACAAAAGAATTGGATCCCCTAATCCCAATTAGGGATTTGTTGGGTCCCTTAGGTACTATTGTACCTAAAATAAAAATATTGAATTTTTATTCATCTTACCATTTATTAACTCATAATCAGATCTTGTTAAAGAAATATTTGCTACTTGATAATTTTAAACAGACTTTCCAAGTACTTCAAGTACTTAAATACTGTTTAATGGATGAAAATAGAAGGATTTATAATCCCGATCCATGCAGTAACATCATTTTGAATCCATTCCATTTAAATTGGTGTTTTATCCATCACGATTCTAGTGAAGAGACATCCACAATAATTAGCCTTGGACAATTTATTTGTGAAAATGTATGTTTATTCAAATACGGGCCACACATAAAAAAATCTGGTCAAATTTTGATTGTTCATGTTGACTCCTTAGTTATAAGATCAGCTAAGCCCTATTTGGCTACTCCAGGAGCAACCGTTCATGGCCATTGTGGAAAAATCTTTTATGAAGGGGAGACATTAATTACATTTATATATGAAAAATCGAGATCTGGTGACATAACACAAGGTCTTCCGAAAGTGGAACAGGTCTTAGAAGTGCGTTCGATTGATTCAATATCGATGAATCTCGAAAAGAGAGTTGAAAGTTGGAACGAACGTATACCAAGAATTCTTGGAATTCCCTGGGGATTCTTGATTGGGGCTGAGCTAACCATAGCCCAAAGTCGTATCTCTTTGGTTAATAAGATTCAAAGGGTTTATCGATCTCAAGGGGTACAGATCCATAATAGACATATAGAGATCATTGTACGTCAAATAACATCAAAAGTGTTGGTTTCAGAAGATGGAATGTCTAATGTTTTTTCACCGGGAGAATTAATCGGATTGTTTCGAGCAGAACGAGCGGGGCGTGCTTTAGACGAAGCAATCAATTATCGGGCAATCTTATTGGGAATAACGAGGGCATCTCTGAATACTCAAAGTTTCATATCCGAAGCGAGTTTTCAAGAAACCGCTCGAGTTTTAGCAAAAGCCGCTTTACGAGGTCGTATTGATTGGTTGAAAGGCCTGAAAGAGAACGTTGTTCTTGGAGGGATTATTCCTGTTGGTACTGGATTCCAAAAATTAGTGCACCATTCAAGACAAGACAAAAACATTTATTTTGAAATCAAAAGAAAGAATCTATTCGAGTTGGAAACGGGAAATATTTGGTTATACCATAGAGAATTATTTTGTTCTTGTGCCCAAAACAATTTCCATGAGACATCAGAACAATCATTTACGCGATTTAATAATTATTAATTATTAAGAAGAGATTCATTATTATTAAGAAGAGATTCATTCTTTTTACTTTAACTATCTGGAACTATTTGGTCCAATTATTAATTTATTATTATTAATAAATAAATAAGTAATTAAAAGAAAGAAATTAATGGTTTGGGCCATATATCGACGGTCAATCCACGGTAGAAGGTTCCGTCGGAACAATTATTTATTTCAGAGTACCTTGTCTCTTTGTTAAAAAAAAAAAGAGGAAGTGTGGGGAAAAATGACAAGAAGATATTGGAACATCAATTTGGAAGAGATGATGGAAGCAGGAGTTCATTTTGGTCATGGTACTAGGAAATGGAATCCCAGAATGGCCCCTTACATCTCTGCAAAACGTAAAGGTATTCATATTATAAATCTTACGAGAACGGCTCGTTTTTTATCAGAAGCCTGTGATTTAGTTTTTAATGCCGCAAGTGGGGGAAAACACTTTTTAATCGTTGGTACAAAAAATAAAGCAGCGGATTTAGTAGCATCAGCTGCAATAGGGGCTCGGTGTCATTATGTTAATAAAAAATGGCTCGGTGGTATGTTAACGAACTGGTCCACTACGGAAACGAGACTTCACAAGTTCGGGGATTTAAGAGCAGAACAAAAGATGGGGAAACTTAACCGTCTTTCCAAAAGAGATGCAGCAATGTTGAAGAGAAAATTATCTACTTTGCAAACATATCTGGGCGGGATCAAATATATGACGGGGCTGCCCGATATTGTAATCATCGTTGATCAGCAAGAAGAATATACGGCTCTCCGAGAATGTGTCATTTTGGGGATTCCGACTATTTGTTTAATTGATACAAATTGTGACCCCGATCTCGCAGATATTTCGATTCCAGCCAACGATGACGCTATAGCTTCAATTCGATTCATTCTTAACAAATTAGTATTCGCAATTTGCGAGGGTCGTTCTAGCTATATAAGAAATCGTTGATTTTGATTAAGAATAATAAGATTAATTAATTGTTTGGGAACTCGATAGATTTATTGGATCGGTTACTATTCTTTAACTTCAAAAAAAAGAGAGATAAAGATAATAAAGTACTTACTGTGGATATTCATATTATGTATGGATATTAATATTATGTATAGTATGTGATTTTTTGCTATCCTAAATTAAATTGATTTAAATTAAATAATTAATTAAATTAAATAATTAAATTAAATATTAAATTATAGTATTATAGTATTAATATTAATTAAATATTAAATATAGTTAAATATAGTATTAATGATTAAAGTCGGTGAGTTGAGAAAGAGATGGTTGAATCAAAATAATTTTTAAAGTTCGATTTATGTCAGAGGACAATATGAATGTTATACCATGTTCCATTAAAACACTCAAGGGGTTATATGATATATCGGGTGTAGAAGTAGGCCAACATTTATATTGGCAAATAGGAGGTTTACAAATCCATGCTCAAGTACTTATCACTTCTTGGGTCGTAATTGCTATCTTATTAGGTTCAGTCATCATAGCTGTTCGGAATCCACAAACCATTCCTACCGACGGTCAGAATTTCTTCGAATATGTCCTTGAATTCATTCGAGACTTGAGCAAAACTCAGATTGGAGAAGAGTATGGTCCTTGGGTTCCCTTTATTGGAACTATGTTCCTATTTATTTTTGTTTCTAACTGGTCAGGTGCTCTTTTACCTTGGAAAATCATACAGTTACCCCACGGGGAGCTAGCCGCGCCCACGAATGATATAAATACTACTGTTGCTTTAGCTTTACCCACGTCAGTGGCATATTTTTATGCGGGTCTGACCAAAAAAGGATTGGGGTATTTCGGAAAATACATCCAACCAACTCCAATACTTTTACCAATTAATATCCTAGAGGATTTCACAAAACCTTTATCTCTTAGTTTTCGACTTTTCGGGAATATATTGGCTGATGAATTAGTAGTTGTTGTTCTTGTTTCTTTAGTACCTTCAGTAGTTCCTATACCTGTTATGTTTCTTGGATTATTTACAAGCGGTATTCAAGCTCTTATTTTTGCAACTTTAGCCGCGGCTTATATAGGTGAATCCATGGAGGGTCATCACTGATTAGCTTTCAAAATGGTTCAAAATACGCACTTAGTTTATGTTTCGAAGAATGATTCTAAAATCCAATTCAATATAAAATGTGGGCGGTTTACATTATGGAAGAAATAAATGCATATGTGATATTAGATATTTACTAGTTATGTAGGGGTTATCCCTGTTATCCCTATAGACTTATATAATATAATAGAATATATTTAGAATATATAGAATATATTCTAAATATATTTTATTTATTTTATTCCTATTTCTTTCCCAGTATATTATAGTATTATATTATATTATTTTATTATACTATTGATTCTTTTTTTTTTCAAAACCGCTGCATTTAGATGGATTCCCATACAAATATAAGTCCTTCTCTTTCGTCTTTGATTGTGGGGATTGAATAAAAAACTGATGAATTCGTGGATATAGAAAAGTAAGTAAAGAACGAACGAATTGAATGAAAGAATGGTTCGAAACATAGAAATGCAATAACTAGAGCCGTATGCATATGAATTGACAAAAATTTTATCATGGGTAGAAACTAAAATAAAAAGACCGAAATATCGAAGTCGTTCTGATGATTCATTGATATTATCAATTCAATTCGGAGTTTTTAGTTACTTCGACCCGACAGATCTTAGTGATAAAATAAGTAATAATTTATTGGTTGATTGTATCATTAACCATTTCTTTTTTTTTTGTACGAGGAACTTACTATGAATCCACTGGTTTCTGCCGCTTCCGTTATTGCTGCTGGATTGGCCGTAGGGCTTGCTTCTATTGGACCTGGAGTTGGTCAAGGTACTGCTGCGGGCCAAGCTGTAGAAGGTATTGCGAGACAACCAGAAGCCGAGGGTAAAATACGAGGTACTTTATTGCTTAGTCTAGCTTTTATGGAAGCTTTAACAATTTACGGACTGGTCGTAGCATTAGCGCTTTTATTTGCAAATCCTTTTGTTTAATTTAATCCTAAAATTAGAAATGTGAAAAAGTGCGTTATGCGCTTTTTTATTAGTTATTTTATTAACTTAAATTTGATTAACTTAACTCGGACTTGCCGTTTGCTTCTTCTAATTATATCAACACTTGACTCCTACAATTACTTATTTATTGAGACAATACCCCGGGAAGGACTGATTTGAGGATGAGGAATTCGCGTATCCGCTCGCTTTCTTCCTTCCCACCCTTAGTACAACAAAAACCTTTTTCTTAGGAAGCCTTTCAACAAACGAGATACTTCGCAATTAACGTGAGACCTAGGACCTAACCTAATAAGTATCTTCTTATTGAGAACTAAAAAAAAAAAATAATAATATAATAATAATAAATTTGAAAATTCTCAAATTTCATTATAAATTAATAGATGATTTAATCTATTTCCATAAAAAATTAAATTAATAAAACAAAAAAAAAGAAATCGATCAAAAAAGGGGCGAGCGAGATGATACAAAAAGAACTCTGTTCCTTGTTAGTCTGAACTCTGTTCCTTGTTAGTCTTATCTATAAGAAAGAGGAGAGCATATGAAAAATATAACCTATTTTTTCGTTTCCTTGGGCTATTGGCCATACGCAGGTAGTTTCGGGTTTAATACCGATATTTTAGCAACAAATCCAATAAATCTAAGTGTAGTGCTTGGTGTATTGATTTTTTTTGGAAAGGGAGTGTGTGCGAGTTGTGTATTTCAAGAATAGGTTGGATCCAACCAGCTGCACTTTATTTATGTTATTTTTTTTTTATTTAATAGGATAAGAAATAGGAAAAAGGGTGCATGACCTCGAACGAATTACTTATGAATAAATTAAGAAATCATATGTAAGAACCATAGCATTTCGTGGCTCATTGGTAAATCTTGATTCTCTATCAACCAATAATGTGAGACCATTAACATGGTTAAAGCTACACTGTTTGAAGTTCAGGCACAACACGGTACTCTTTCTACCACTACGTTAGTACCGAAATGGTTTCAAAATAAATAGTTAGTAATTCATCCGATATAGAACACTCATATCGATAAAATAAAATGAAACCATTTACTAGAAAAGGGCGCCTTGCCCCTTTTTATCCAATGCCGAATCGACGACCTATGTATAAAAAA